TTTTTTTTTTTATATTAATATATTTATTAAATAATATAAATAAAATCTAAAATATTATTTTTTATACTAATATCAATATAAAAATATGAATATATATATATATATATATAATTTATAAATATATTAATATATAATTACATATATATTAAATATTTAATATATAAAAAAAATAAGTATATAAAATATTTAATATCAATTATTAAATATTGAATAATTTCTCTCTTTTTTTCTTCATAATATTGAATTAAATACCTAAATTGCTATTTAAATTTTTATAATTCAGATAAATTATATTAAATTAATATAATTAATAATTATATAAGTATATTTAATATATTAATATATAATTTTAATATATTAAATATTTAATATATATATATATATATGCTATACCAAATTAATGTAATTTTCATTTAATTATTTCATTAAACCATTTTTAATTTTTTTCATATATAAAATAAAAAAAAAAAATTAAAAATAAGCTAAATTTAAGCTTTTGGGTTCATACCCCAAATATAAAGGAAACCCCTTTTTTTTAAAAATAAAGTGCCTGATTAAAGGATTATTCTGATAGGATAAATTAAGTAGATTTCTACCTTTATTATATTTTATAGAATTAAACTATATCTAATAATATCAAAAATTATTGTGCATCTTACACTAAAATATATTTATTGAATTTAAATAACAAAACTAACCCCCTATTTTAGATTTTTTTTAATTTAAATTCAAATAAAATATTTTTTTATTTTATTCTTTTTTTTAGAACCTTAATTTCTATTTCAGCTAACTCTTGATTAGGATGTTGAATTGGGTTAGAAATCAATTTATTAAGATTTATCCCCCTAATTTCCAATTCTAAAAATCTTTTATCATCAGAAGCAGCTTTAAAATATTTTTTAACTCAATCAATTGCATCTATTAATTTTTTATTTTCAATTTTATTAAAAATAATTATATTAAAAAATTTTGAAATTAACAATTTAATTTCTATTTTAATTAATTCCTCCATATTAATAAAAATAGGATCAACCCCCTTTCACTTCTGATTCCCTAATATTATTGAAGGTTTATCTTGATTTAATTGTTTTATTTTAATAACATGACAAAAAATTTCCCCAATAATTTTATTATCTTATTATATAAATTATAATTTTTTAATATTTATTATAATTTTTAATGTCATTGTAGGAACAATAGGAGGTATTAATCAAACATCATTACGAAAATTAATATCATTTTCATCTATTAATAATTTAGGTTGAATATTAGTAGCATTAATAATAACAGAAAATTTATGAATTTTTTATTTAATAATATATTCATTTTTAATTAGAATTATATGTTTCTTTTTTAATATAATGAATATTTATTATATTAATCAATTATTTATTATAAATATAAAATTTTCATTAAAAATATTTTTATTAATTAATTTTTTATCCTTAGGAGGATTACCCCCCTTTTTAGGATTTTTTCCTAAATGAATTATTATTAATTTTCTTATTGTAAATAAATTATTTATTATTAGATTTATTTTTATTATAATAAGATTAATTATATTATTTTTTTATATTCGAATTATATATTCATCTATTATATTTAATTATTTAAAAATAAAATGATTTAAAAATTTTATAAAAAATTATTTATTATTAATTATAAATACTTTAAGAATAATTTCTTTATTAGGTATAATTATTAGAACCTTTATATTTATATAAAGGTTTTAAGTTATATAAACTAATAATCTTCAAAATTATAAAAAAAGTAATTTCTTTAAGCCTTAGTATTTATAACTTACTCCTTAAAATTTGCAATTTTATATCATTATTGACTATAAGACTTATTTAATAAAAGAGATTTTTCTCGTTAATAAATTTACAATTTATCGCTTATACTCAGCCATTTTATTAGCGAAAATGACTTTATTCAACAAACCATAAAGATATTGGAACATTATATTTTATCTTTGGTATCTGAGCAGGAATAGTAGGAACTTCTTTAAGATTATTAATTCGTACTGAATTAGGTAATCCTGGATCTTTAATTGGAGATGATCAAATTTATAATACTATTGTAACAGCTCACGCTTTTATTATAATTTTTTTTATAGTTATACCAATCATAATTGGAGGATTTGGAAATTGATTAGTTCCATTAATATTAGGAGCTCCAGATATAGCTTTCCCCCGAATAAACAATATAAGATTTTGATTATTACCCCCCTCATTAACTTTATTAATTTCCAGAAGTATCGTCGAAAATGGAGCAGGAACTGGATGAACAGTTTATCCCCCTTTATCATCTAATATTGCCCATGGAGGTAGCTCAGTTGATTTAGCTATTTTTTCTTTACATTTAGCTGGAATTTCATCTATCTTAGGAGCTATTAATTTTATTACAACTATTATTAATATACGAATTAATAATATATCATTTGATCAAATACCTCTTTTTGTTTGGGCAGTAGGAATTACCGCTCTACTTTTATTATTATCTTTACCTGTTTTAGCAGGTGCTATTACAATACTTCTAACAGATCGAAATCTTAATACCTCATTTTTTGATCCTGCAGGAGGTGGAGATCCTATTTTATATCAACATTTATTTTGATTTTTTGGTCATCCAGAAGTTTATATTTTAATTTTACCTGGTTTCGGAATAATTTCTCATATTATTTCTCAAGAAAGTGGAAAAAAAGAAACTTTTGGATGTTTAGGTATAATTTATGCTATAATAGCAATTGGTTTATTAGGATTTATTGTTTGAGCTCATCATATATTTACTGTAGGAATAGATATTGATACTCGAGCTTATTTTACTTCTGCAACTATAATTATTGCTGTACCAACAGGTATTAAAATTTTTAGTTGATTAGCAACATTACATGGATCTCAAATTAATTATAGACCCTCTATTCTATGAAGATTAGGATTTGTTTTTCTATTTACAGTAGGAGGATTAACGGGAGTAATTTTAGCTAATTCCTCCATTGATGTAACATTACATGATACTTATTATGTTGTAGCTCATTTTCATTATGTTTTATCTATAGGAGCTGTATTCGCAATTATAGGGGGATTTATTCATTGATACCCTCTATTCACAGGATTATCATTAAATAATTACTTATTAAAAATTCAATTTTTATCAATATTTATTGGTGTAAACTTAACTTTTTTTCCTCAACATTTTTTAGGTTTATCAGGTATACCTCGACGATATTCTGATTATCCTGATAGTTTTACTTCATGAAATATTATTTCCTCATTTGGCTCTTATATTTCTCTACTATCAATAATTATAATAATAATAATTATTTGAGAATCTATAATTAATCAACGTATAATTTTATTTTCTTTAAATATATCTTCCTCAATTGAATGACTACAAAATTTACCTCCTTCAGAACATTCTTATAATGAATTACCTATTTTAAGAAACTTCTAATATGGCAGATAATATGTAATGGATTTAAACCCCATTTATAAAGGAATATCCTTTTTTTAGAAATGCCAACTTGATCTAATTTTAATCTTCAAAATGGTGCTTCACCTTTAATAGAACAAATTATTTTTTTTCATGATCATACTTTAATTATTCTAATTATAATTACTATTTTAGTAGGTTATTTAATGTTTATTTTATTTTTTAATAAATTTATTAATCGATTTTTATTAGAAGGTCAAATAATTGAATTAATTTGAACTATTATTCCTGCAATTACATTAATTTTTATTGCTCTACCTTCATTACGTTTATTATATTTATTAGATGAACTTAATAATCCTTTAATCACTTTAAAATCTATTGGACATCAATGATATTGAAGTTATGAATATTCAGATTTTAATAATATTGAATTTGATTCATATATAATTCAATATAATAAAAATACCCCTGAAAATTTTCGTTTATTAGATGTTGATAATCGAATTATCTTACCTATAAATAATCAAATTCGAATTATAGTAACTGCTACTGACGTAATTCATTCATGAACTATCCCATCTTTAGGCGTAAAAGTAGATGCTAATCCTGGTCGACTTAATCAAACTAGATTTTTTATTAATCGTCCAGGAATTTTTTTCGGTCAATGTTCAGAAATTTGTGGAGCTAATCACAGTTTTATACCTATTGTAATTGAAAGAATTTCTATTAAAAATTTTATTAATTGAATTAATAATTATTCATCATTAGATGACTGAAAGCAAGTACTGGTCTCTTAAACCATTTAATAGTAAATTAGCAATTACTTCTAATGAAAGAATTAGTTAAATATATAACATAAATATGTCAAATTTAAATTATTACATTAGTAATATTCTTTTATTCCACAAATAATACCTATTAATTGATTATTATCTTTTCTTTTTTTTATTATAATTTTTATTTTATTTAATATTATAAATTATTATATTTTTAATATTAATAACTTCAAAAAATTATTTTATTCTAATAAAAAAAACTTTAAAAATATAAACTGAAAATGATAAGTAATTTATTTTCAATTTTTGATCCTACAACAAATTTATTCAACTTATCATTAAATTGAATTAGAACTTTTATTGGCTTAATATTTATTCCATATTCATTTTGATTAATCCCTAATCGACATTATATTTTATGAAATTTTATTACTAATAAACTTCATAATGAATTTAAAATATTACTAGGTATTAACAGATTTAATGGATCAACTTTTATTTTTATTTCATTATTTACTTTTATTTTATTTAATAATTTTTTAGGACTATTTCCTTATATTTTTACTAGAACAAGTCATTTAACTATTTCATTATCAATTTCATTATCATTATGAATTAGATTTATACTATATGGTTGAATTAATAATTATCAACATATATTTATTCATATAATTCCTCAAGGAACCCCAACTATTTTAATACCATTTATAGTATTAATTGAAACTATTAGTAATATTATTCGACCAAGAACTTTAGCTGTTCGTTTAACTGCTAACATAATTGCAGGACATTTATTATTAACTTTATTAAGAAGAACTAGCTCTAATTTATCATTTTTTATATTATTTATTTTAATTTTTATACAAATTTTACTTTTAATTTTAGAATCTGCTGTTGCTATTATTCAATCTTATGTAATTTCTATTCTTAGAACTCTTTATTCTAGAGAAGTAAATTAATGACAATAAATCATAACCATCCATATCATTTAGTAGATTATAGACCATGACCATTAACTGGAGCTATTGGAGTAATAACTCTAGTTACTGGCATAATTAAATGATTTCATAATTTTAATTTAAATTTAATAATTGTAGGTTATATTATTATTATTTTAACTATATATCAATGATGACGAGATATTTGTCGTGAAGGAACTTTACAAGGTAAACATACTATTTTAGTTTCAAAAGGATTGCGATGAGGAATAATTCTATTTATTATTTCAGAAGTATTTTTCTTTTTATCTTTTTTTTGAGCTTTTTTTCATAGAAGTTTATCCCCTAATATTGAAATTGGGGCAATATGACCTCCACTAAATATTACCCCATTTAACCCATTTCAAATTCCTTTATTAAATACTATTATTCTAATTAGATCAGGAGTAACAGTGACTTGAGCACATCATGCATTAATAGAAAATAATCATTCCCAAACTACACAAAGATTATTTATTACTATTATATTAGGAATTTATTTTACTATTCTTCAAGCATATGAATACTTTGAAGCACCTTTTACTATTGCTGATAGCATCTATGGATCAACTTTTTTTATAGCAACAGGATTCCATGGATTACATGTAATTATTGGGACAATTTTTTTAATAACATGTTTTATTCGCCATTTAAATAATCATTTCTCAAATAAACATCATTTTGGATTTGAAGCAGCAGCATGATATTGACATTTTGTTGATGTAGTATGATTATTCCTTTATATTTCTATTTATTGATGAGGAAACTAATTTATTTATATAATATATTTAGTATATTTGATTTCCAATCAAAAAGTTTAATTAATTTTTAATATAAATAATTATTTTATTATTAACTATATCAATTTTAATTATTATTATTTCTAATATTATAATAATATTATCTATAATTTTATCAAAAAAATCATATATAGATCGAGAAAAATGTTCCCCATTTGAATGTGGATTTGATCCAAAATCTTCAGCACGAATTTCATTTTCTTTACATTTTTTTTTAATTACAGTAATTTTTTTAATTTTTGATATTGAAATTGCCCTTCTTTTTCCAATTATTATATCATTTAATTTAGTAAATTTTATTACATTAATAAAAATTAGATTTTTTTTTTTAATTATTTTATTATTAGGATTATATCATGAATGAAATCAAAATATACTTAATTGAACTAATTAAGGATTATAGTTTAAATAAAACATTTGATTTGCATTCAAAAAATATTGATTTATCAATTTATCTTAAATAAGAAGCAATAAATTGCATTTAATTTCGACTTAAAAGAATGAGTTATTCAACTCCTTATTTATTAATTGAAACCAAATAGAGGTATATCACTGTTAATGATATTATTGAATTATATTCCAATTAAACCTGAAATATATTATAATTAAGCTGCTAACTTAATTCATAGTGATTAAAATCATTAATATTTCTTTTAAAAAATCATTAATTTTTTTCTTTATTTATTTATATAGTTTAAAATAAAACATTACATTTTCATTGTAAAAATAAAAAAATTTTTTTATAAATATTTAAAGATTATGTAATCTCCTTAATATCTTCAATATTATGCTCTATGTATAAGCTATTTAAATTTTAAATTAATAATATAAAATAAAAAATTATTATTCATAAAATAAATCTAAATAAATAAATCTTAAAATTATTTATTTGATATAAATAATAAAAAATTGAATAATTTTTAATAATATTAAATATACCTTGACCTCTATATAATTCTATTCAACCTATATCAATATTTTTTATTAAATTTTGACTATAATTTAAAATATAAAAATTAAACCCATATGTAGATAAATTTGGCATAAATCATATTAAAGATAAAAAATTTCTTAAATTATAAGTTATTAAAAATTTATTTAATGAATAAATTTTTATATTACTAATTAAATAACCTATAAATAAACCTATTAATCTAACATAAATAACTATTATTTTTATATTAAATGATAAGTAAATTATATAAGGATAATTAAAAATTATTCATATCAAAAATCTTCCAGTAATTAAACTTATAAATAATAATAAAAATATACTTTTTAATATAACATAATCCTCATCATATAAATTATAAATAGAAAATAAATTATAATCATTAATTATTAAATACATTAATAAACGAATTGTATAAAATATTGTTAAACCTGTAGAAAAATAATATAAAAAAAAAATTAATATATTTAAATTTCTTATTCTTACTATTTCTAAAATTAAATCCTTAGAATAAAATCCAGCTAAAAAAGGAATTCCACATAAAGCTAAATTAGAAATATTTATACATAAAGAAGTTATAGGGATATATAAACTAATTCCCCCTATATAACGAATATCTTGATTATCATTTATTATATGAATAATTACTCCAGCACATATAAATAATAAAGCCTTAAATATAGCATGAGTTAATAGATGAAAAAAAGCTAATTCTGGTAATCCTATTCTTAAAATTCTTATTATTAAACCTAATTGTCTTAAAGTAGACAATGCAATAATTTTTTTTAAATCAAATTCATAATTAGCAGAAATTCCAGCTATAAATATTGTCAACCCAGATAATAATAATAATAATTTATAAAAAAATATATCAATTAATAACATATTAAATCGAATTAATAAATAAACCCCAGCAGTTACTAATGTAGAAGAATGAACTAAAGCTGAAACAGGTGTAGGAGCAGCTATAGCAGCAGGTAATCAAGAACTAAAAGGAATTTGAGCTCTTTTAGTTATAGCCGCAATAATTACTAAAATTCCAATAATTTTTATTGAATAATCATTATTTATAAAATTTAAATAAAAAATATAATTTCATCTTCCATAATTTATTATTCAAGAAATTACCATTAAAATTATAACATCTCCAATTCGATTAGATAAAGCAGTTAATATCCCAGCATTATAAGATTTAATATTCTGATAATAAATTACTAAACAATAAGAAACTAAACCTAATCCATCTCAACCTAAAAAAATTCTAATTATATTAGGACTAATAATTAATAAAATTATTGAAAAAACAAATAATAATACTAAAATAATAAATCGATTTAAATTTATTTCAGATCTTATATATCTCTTTCTATAATAAATAACTGAAGATGAAATTATCAAAACAAATATTATAAATAATAAAGATATTCAATCCAAAATAATTGATATAACAATATTCATTGAATTAAAAGAAATAATTTCCCACTCTAAAAATAAAACTAAATTTTCCATAATAAAATAAATTATAAAAAAAAAATTTATTATTCTAAAAAAAAATAAAAAAAAAAATCTAATAAAACAAATTGAATAATTTTTAATAATTTAAAATGATTACTCATATTTTTGACTCCACAAATCAATATTTTAATTAAATTATTTAAATTAAAATCAAATTATAAAACATTCAATTTTTAAAATTAATATATTTAAAGGTAATCAATGTAAAATTAATATTAAATATTCACGAGAAACACCAGTATAAAATCTATAAATTCTTAAATTATATTTTCCATGTTGAGTATACGAATATAAATATAATCTATATCCTGCTCTAAAAAAAGATATTAAAATTAATATAATTATTGATAATCAAGATCAACTTACTAATCTATTAATTAAACTAATTTCTCCTATTAAATTTATAGAAGGTGGAGCTGCTATATTAGAAGATATTAATAAAAATCATCATAAGCTTATTGAAGGTATAAAATTTATTATACCTTTATTTATAAATAATCTACGACTATGTAAACGTTCATAATTAATATTTGCTAAACAAAATATACCAGATGAACATAACCCATGACCAATTATTATAATATAAGAACCTATATATCCTCAATAATTTATTGTTATAATTCCCCCAATTACTAATCTTATATGAGCAACAGATGAATAAGCAATTAAAGATTTTATATCCACTTGACAAAAACAATTTAATCTAATATATAAACCCCCTAATAATCTAATAATAATTCAAATAAAATTTATTTTCATACCAATATTTTGAAAAAGAATTAAAATTCGTAATAATCCATACCCTCCTAATTTTAATATAATTCCTGCTAAAATTATTGAACCAGATACAGGAGCTTCAACATGAGCTTTAGGTAATCATAAATGTACAAAATATATAGGTATTTTCACTAAAAAAGCTAAAATTATTGATATATATAATAAATATAAATTTATATTAAAAAACTTTATAAAATAAATAGTTAAATAATTTAAATAATCAAAAATAAAAAAAATTCCTATTAATATTGGTAAAGAAGCAAATAATGTATAAAATAATAAATATATACCAGCTTGAATTCGTTCAGGTTGATATCCTCAACCAACAATTAATATTAAAGTTGGAATTAATCTTCCCTCAAAAAATAAATAAAATATAAATAAATTTAATACTCTAAATGTTAAATATAATATAATTAATAAAATAATAATATTTAATAAAAAAAAATTAATATAAAAATTATTTTTATATAAAGATTCTCTTGCTATAATTATTAATATACAAATTCAAATTCTTAATAAAATTAAACCAAAAGAAATTAAATCACAACCTATTATATATCTTAAATTACAAAAATTATTAATATTTAAACTTAAATTTATAAAAATAAATATAATTAATATTAATATTATTTGAGCCAATCAAAATATATTTTTTATAAAACATAAAGGAATTATAAAAATAAATATTATTAAAAATTTTATCATTATAATAAATTAAATCTTTTAAAATAATCATTACCATGTGTACGAATTATTGAAACTAAAATAGATAAGCCTAATGCCCCTTCACAAACAGTAAACAATAAAAAAATTATTAATATATATATTTCATATTCAATATAATTTAAATAAATTATTATTAAAAAAAATACTCTTAATACAATAAATTCTAATCTTAATAAAACAATTAATAAATGTTTATGTTTAGAAACAAAAATCATATTTCCACATAAAAATATAATAAAAATAATAAATCATATATTTAAAATTATCATTTGTTTTTATAGTTTAAAATTAAAACATTGGTCTTGTAAATCAAAAACAAGTATATTACTTTAAAAACTTCAAAGAAAAAGAAATTCTTTATCAATAATCTCCAAAATTATTATTTTTCATAAACTATTCTTTGAAATTTTAAAAATATTTTTATCTTTATTAATTATAATATTCTCTATTATAATATTTTTTTTTAATCACCCCTTATCTATAGGATTATTAATTTTACTTCAAACTTTATTAATTTGTTTATTATCTGGAATATTAATTAATACATATTGATTCTCTTATATTTTATTTTTAGTATTTTTAGGAGGATTATTAGTATTATTTATTTATGTATCAAGAATTGCTTCTAATGAAATATTTTATAATAATTTTTTTATAAAATTAATTTTAATTTTTATTTTTTTATCATCAATACTATTAAGTTATATATACATATATAATATAAATTGATTAAATTTTATTAATAATTATGAAATAATTAATTTTAAAAATTTATTTATTTTTTTTAATAATGAAAATAAAATCAATTTATCTAAACTATATAATAATTATACTCACTTAATAATAATAATATTAATTATTTACTTATTTATTACTTTAGTAGCAGTAGTTAATATTACAAATATTTTTTTTGGTCCTTTACGTCTATCAAATTAATTATTAATTTAATACTAATGATAAATAAATTTTTACCTTTACGAAAAACTCATCCATTATTTAAAATTATTAATGGATCATTAATTGATTTACCTTCTCCATCTAATATTTCATTATGATGAAATTTTGGATCATTATTAGCATTATGTTTAATTATTCAAATTTTAACTGGACTATTTTTAACTATATACTATACTGCTAATATTGAATTAGCTTTTTATAGAGTAAATTATATTTGTCGAAATGTTAATTATGGATGATTAATTCGAACCTTACATGCTAATGGAGCTTCATTTTTTTTTATTTGTATTTATTTACATATTGGACGAGGAATTTATTATGAATCATTCAATTTAAAATATACTTGAATAGTAGGAATTATTATTTTATTTATTTTAATAGCTACAGCATTTATAGGATATGTTTTACCTTGAGGACAAATATCATTTTGAGGTGCTACAGTTATTACTAATCTTTTATCTGCTATTCCATATTTAGGAACAATATTAGTAAATTGAATTTGAGGGGGATTTGCTGTTGATAATGCTACATTAACTCGATTTTATTCATTTCATTTCTTATTTCCATTTATTATTTTAATATTAACTATAATTCATTTATTATTTTTACATCAAACAGGTTCTAATAATCCTTTAGGAATTAATAGAAACCTAGATAAAATTCCTTTTCATCCATTTTTTACTTTTAAGGATCTAATTGGATTTATTATCATATTAACATTATTAATTATATTAACATTAACTAACCCTTATCTTTTAGGAGATCCTGATAATTTTATTCCTGCTAATCCTTTAGTAACTCCAATTCATATTCAACCTGAATGATATTTTTTATTCGCTTATGCAATTTTACGGTCTATTCCTAATAAATTAGGAGGAGTTATTGCTTTAATTATATCTATTTTAATTTTAATTATTCTTCCTTTAACCTTTAATAAAAAAATTCAAGGAATTCAATTCTATCCTATTAATCAAATATTATTTTGATCTATAATATCTATTATTATTTTATTAACTTGAATTGGAGCTCGCCCTGTTGAAGACCCTTATATTATTACTGGTCAATTACTTACTATTTTATATTTTTCTTATTTTTTAATTAATCCTATTATTAATAAAATTTGAGATAATTTAATTTTCAATTAATTAATGAGCTTGTTAAAGCATTTGTTTTGAAAACTTATGAAAGAATAATTTTATTCTATTAATTTATACTAAAATTAATAACTAACTTAAAAATATTTTTAACCCTACAAAAAATAATAAATAATTTAAAGAAATAGGTAAATATCTTTTTCAAGATAAATATATTAATTTATCATATCGATAACGAGGCAATGTTCCACGAACTCAAATAAATAAAAATGAAATAAAAATCAATTTTAAATAAAAAAATAAAGATATATTATATCCCCCTAAATATAATAAAACAAATAATATTCTTATAAATAAAATTCTTGAATATTCAGATAAAAAAATTAAAGTAAACCCCCCTCTTCTATATTCAATATTAAATCCTGAAACTAACTCTCTTTCCCCTTCCGCAAAATCAAAAGGAGTTCGATTAGTTTCAGCTAATCTTGAAGAAAATCAACATATTCTTAAAGGTAATATTAAAAAAAAAAATCAAATTAAATCCTGATAAATAAAAAATTTTATTATATTAAAATCTATAATTAATATAATTCTTGATAGTATAATTAAAGCTAATCTTACCTCATATGAAATTGTTTGTGCAACAGCTCGTAATCCCCCTAATAAAGAATAATTAGAATTTGAAGATCATCCTGCAACCATAACAGTATAAACTCCTATTCTTGTACAACATAAAAAAAATAAAATTCCTAAATTAAATCTAATTATATTAAAATAATAGGGAATTAATATTCACACTATTAAAGATAAAATAAAACTAATAATAGGAGAAAAATAATAAGAAATATAATTAGAATATATTGGAAAAACTTGTTCTTTAGTAAATAATTTAATAGCATCAGAAAAAGGCTGTAAAATTCCTATATATCCAACCTTATTAGGACCTTTTCGAATTTGAATATAACCTAAAACTTTCCGTTCTAATAATGTAAGAAAAGCAACCCCAATTAATACCCCTAAAATTAAAATTAATATCCCTAAAATTATTATTATTACATCTTTTAATATCATTTACTACATATATAATCAAATTATATATTTATGACTTCTAAAATCATTACATTTTTTCTGCCAAAATAGTCATATTTAAAAATATCTACTATTATTAAAATTCTTTTAAATAAAACTATTTTAAATATTTGATCCTTTCGTACTAAAATATTTTATTAATCTAAAGATAGAAACCAACCTGGCTTACACCGGTTTGAACTCAGATCATGTAAGATTTTAATGATCGAACAGATCAAAAATTTTAAACTTTTGCATTTAAATTTTATCTTAATCCAACATCGAGGTCGCAAACTTTTTTTCTTATTTGAACTAAAAAAAAAAATTACGCTGTTATCCCTAAGGTAATTTTATCTTATAATCGTAAATTACGGATCATTTATTCATTTATTAATGTAAAATTATAAAAAAAGTTATTTTAATTTTTTTATCACCCCAACAAAATATTTATATAAATTAAAATTTTAAAGTTTATAAAAAATTTTAATTTATATAAATATAAAACTCTATAGGGTCTTCTCGTCTTTTAAATATATTTTAGCTTTTTAACTAAAAAATTAAATTTTATAAATTAAAAAGAGACAGTATATATCTCATCAAATCTTTCATACAAGTCACCAATTAAGAGACTAATGATTATGCTACCTTTGTACAGTCAAAATACTGCAGCCCTTTAATATATTATCAGTGGGCAGATTAGACTTTAAATTATTAACCAAAAAGACATGTTTTTGATAAACAAGTGAATATAATTTTTGCCGAATTCCTTTTATTAAATTATCAAATAATAAACTATATTATTTATTCATTTATATACTAATTTTATCATTATATCTAAATTTTAATTATTAAAAAATATTTTTTAATAAAAAATTAAATAAATTTAAAATTTTAATTTAATTAAAATTATTTATAAAAAATTATAATTTATAAACAATATAAATTTTAAAAATTTTAATTATTGTTAAAATTTATTATAAAAATTTATTTTAAAGCTTATCCCTTAAAATATTTAATTTTAAAAATATAATTTTAATTAATTAAAATTATATTCTTTTTAAAATTTAAAATTAAATTTTTTTCTAAAAAAACTAGATATATTTAAAAACGATTAACATCTCATTTCCAATTAATTATTTAAAATAATTATACAACATTAATTTTAATAATTAATTATCTCTTTTAAATTCGAGAAAATTTTATATATAAAAATTATTATTAATAAACTCTGATACACAAGATACAATAAATTAAATTTACTTTTAAATAAATTTATTTTCAATATATTTCAAATTTCTTTTACAATACTAATTTTCTATAAATTTTTTTATTTTTTCTATTAAATATACTTTAACCCCCATTAAAATATTTTAATATTAAAAATTTTTTTATTATTTATACTTTATTAATTTATCCCCCTCAAATTAATTATAATATAATATCTTTTCAATGTAAATGAAATACTTTTATCAAGCTCTAATTTGTTCTTTCTAGAAACACTTTCCAGTACCTCTACTTTGTTACGACTTATTCCAATTTATTAATGAAAGCGACGGGCAATATGTACATATTTTAATATATAATCATTTTAATAAATTAATTAAAATTACATTTAAATCCACCTTCAAATATTTATTAAAAAATATTATTCATTTAAATTTATTTATTGTAATCCATTATATTCTTAATTATAATCTGCATCTTGATCTGAATTAATTTTATATAAAAATTTTTAAATATTATTTTTATTAAAAAATATTTTTTTAACAACGATATACAAAATAATAAATTAAGTAAATTTATTCGTGGATTATCAATTATTAAACAGATTCCTCTAAATGAACTAAAATACCGCCAAATTATTTAAGTTTCAATAAATTATTATCTACTATTTTAGTATTATAAATTTAATTTTTAATAGTAGGGTATCTAATCCTAGTTTTTTATAAAATTTAATAAATCATAAAATTAATATAAATTTTAATTAAATTAAAATTTCACTTAATAATTTAATATTTAATTTAAATAATAATTCTTATTTATTATATACCGATAAAATTTAAATTATTTTTTGTATAACCGCAACTGCTGGCACAAAATTTGTTAATAATCAAAATATTTCTAAATCTTAATTTCTTAAATTTTTAATTTTAATTACTGCAAATATTAATAATTATTATTAAAATAATTAAAAATTAACACTAAAATTTACATGTAAAATAAATTTAAATTAAATTTTTTTAAATCATAAAAATTTATTTATATATAAAATTTTCTCATATAGATTTTTTT